TTTTGAACCCATTTTTAAGAAACTCGAAAAAAAAATTGGAAAATTTAAAAAGAAGTATTTTCTAGTTCTAAGATTTTTAAAAGAAAGAACAAAATTCTTTCTAAGAGTTTCAAAAGAAACAAAAAAATGGATTATCAAAAGCGTTCTATTTATAAAAAAAATAAACAAAGAACTTTCAAAAGTTAATCCAATTCTATTATTTAGATCGAGAGAAGTAGATGAATCGAAAGAAACTAAAAAAGAAAAAGATTCTATAATCAATAATCAGATAATTCATGAATCATTTAGTCAAATTCAATCTACGAATTGGACAAATTATTCACTAACAGAAAAAAAAATGAAAGATCTAACTGATAGAACAAGCACAATCCGAACTCAAATAGAAAGAATTACAAAAGAGAAAAAAAAAGCAACTCCAGTAAAAAATATTAGTCCTAACAAAAGAAGTTATAATGTTAAAAAATTAGAATCACCAAAAAATATTTGGCAAATATTAAAAAGAAGAAATGTTCGATTAATCCGTAAATTACATTATTTTATAAAATTTTTCATTGAAAAGATATACATAGATATCTTTCTATCTATCATTAATATTCCCAGAATCAATACCCCACTTTTTCTTGAATCAACAAACAAAATTATTGATAAATACATTTCCAATACTGAAATAAGTCACGAAAGAATTGATAAAACAAATCAAAAGAAAATTTACTTTATTTCCAATATAAAAAAGTCACTTTATAATATTAGTAATAATAAAAATTCACAGATTTTTTGTGACTTATCCTCCTTGTCACAAGCATATGTATTTTACAAATTATCACAAACACAAGTTATTAACTTGTATAAGTTAAGATCTATTCTGCAATATCACGGAACATCTTTTTTTCTTAAGACTGGAATAAAGAATTTTTTTGGAACACAAGACATATTTGATTCCGAATTAAATCATAAGAAACTTCGGAATTCTGGAATGAATCAATGGAAAAATTGGTTAAGAGGTCATTATCAATACAATTTATCTCAGATTAGATGGTCTAGATTAATACCACCAAAATGGCGAAATAGAGTTAAGCAACGTCGTACGGCTCAAAATAATAATAAGGATTTAAACAAACGGGATTCATATGAAAAAGGCCAATTAATGCATTACAACAAACAAACTGATTATGGAGTATATTCATTACCAAACCAAAAAGATAATTTTCAAAAATACTATAGATATGATCTTTTATCATCTAAATCTATTAATTATGAAAATAAGAGGACCTCATATATTTATGGATCACCATTACAAGGAAATAAGAACCAAGAAATTTCTTATAATTACAACACACATAAACACCAATTATTTGATATGCTTGGAGGTACCCCTATCAATAATTATCTAGGAGAGAGTGATATTATGTATATGGATAAAAATCTGGATAGAAAATATTTTGATTGGAAAATTCTCAATTTTTGTCTTAGAAAAAAAGTCGATATTGAAGCATGGATCGAGCTCGATACCAACAATAATAAAAATACTAAAACCACCATTAATAATTATCAAATAATTGAGAAAATTGATAAGATAGGTCTTTTTTATCTTACGATTCATCAAAATCAAGAAATCAATCCACCCAATCAAAAAAGATTTGTTTTTGATTGGATGGGAATGAATGAAGAAATACTAAATCGTCCCATATCGAATCTGGAATTTTGGTTCTTCCCAGAATTTGTGCTACTTTATAATGCCTATAAAATGAAACCATGGGCTATACCAAGCAAATTACTTCTTTTAAATTTAAATATAAATGAAAATCTTAGTGAAAATCAAAACATCAATGGAAAGCAACAAAAGGATCTTTTTATTTCATCGAATGAAAAAAAATCTTTTGGATTAAAGAATCGAAATCAAGAAGAAAAAGAACCCGCAGGCCAAGGAAATCTTGGATCAGATGCACAAACCCAAGGAGATCTTGGACCCCTTCTTTCAAACCAACAAAAAGATATTGAAGAAGATTATCCTGGATCAGATATGAAAAAACGTAAAAAGAAAAAACAATACAAGAGCAATACGGAAGCAGAACTGAATTTCTTTCTGAAAAGGTATTTACTTTTTCAATTGAGATGGGATGATGCTTTGAATCAAAGAATGATCAATAATATTAAGGTATATTGTCTCCTGCTTAGACTGATAAATCCAAGAGAAATTGCTATATCCTCTATTCAAAGGAGAGAAATGAGTCTGGATATAATGCTGATTCAAAAGAATTTAACTCTTACAGAATTGATGAAAAGGGGGATATTGATTATCGAACCGCTTCGTCTGTCTGTAAAAAATAATGGACAATTTATTATGTATCAAACCATAGGTATTTCATTGATTCATAAGAGTAAAGACAAAATGAATCAAAGATACCGAGAAAAAAGATATCTTGATAAGAATCATTTTGATGAATCCATTCCAAAACACCAAACGATAACTCAAAATAGAGACAAAAATCATTATGATTTG